TTCTATTTTAGTGGAATAGTTTTTTTTATTTATATATAAAATATTAGTTAATCCTGATTTGACATTAATAGTATTATTATTTTTCTCGAATAACCGAATACTTTTGTTTGTAAATACTGCATATTTGATTCCATTCATGGTACGTTGCTCCTTTACTTTTTTTTTTTTTAGACGTTTTGCTACAAATTTTCGCAGGCCTCTCTGAGATAAATAGTCCTTTTTGTGCAATTCCAGATGTAAGGAAAGTCTTCGTATCTTATTGGTAGAACGGAATACTTGAAATTCAACAGATCCCAGGTTTTCTTCCTTTTCTTTTTGTGAAATAACGGAAATAAATGAATTTTTTACCATAAACCCCCTTTTTTTACAAATATGTATTTATTTAGAATAATGTATTTAATCGATTATTGAACCCTATAGAATTAAGACAAAATGAAAAGAATAGAATGTTCGTATAATAAATAATATTGTATAAATTATACAATATTATTATAAGATTTTTTTGAATTATTCGATTCGGATTATCTTCTAAACCTTACTATGAACGACAAAGTATAGCACTAACAGAAACCTTATTGCCTTACTCGCTACACACGACGACGGCTTGATGAATACGCTGTCATCGAAACCGAAATAAGGGGGTTTAAGCTGTACTACTGTCATTTTCATTTCTTTTTCAATTATTTTATTTTAGTTAAATAATGAGTTTCCATAGATTCTAGATATTGAATTTTTATATTAATATTTCAATTTGTATATGCTCTAACTTTCCCGACCACACTATTTTGCTTTTTTCAAAGATACTATCTGAAAAACGATGAGTTGTCAAGTGCAACGAGAAGGTTCTTAGGTTGCCTTAAAGGCAACATAACATCAAGCCTTTCAACCAATCGATACGAAATTCGTTTGAACCTCGCCTTTCACTTTAAGGCTATGCCATCCTAAGGTGCTGCTAAATGGAAAGATCTTAGCAACGTCCATGAAAGATGAAATTCGTTTTATTTGCCCAATTTCCCGCAAAAAAAAATGCACTCTTTTGACTAATATTCTTAATTACTAATTAAGAATATTAGTCAAAATAGAATTATCCGCTGCCACCAAAGAAAACCCTATTCTTCATATTTTTACTTTGATTCTGATAAACCAATTACTTGTTGACTACAAATTTCTATCTTATCTTATGCAGTTCCGCACGATAACAAAATTCAGTTAAAAAATATCTTTTTTTTGGGGGGGGGTCGAGGTAAAAATCAATAGAAAAATAGCCACTTAAAAGGGACAGTACGCACGCTTTGGCACTCCAGGTTACTAAAAAAATAAGCCTTGCCAGTAGAATTTTTTTATTGGTCTCTTGTATTATCTCCATCCGGATTTTCATCTAGAAGAAAATCGAAATTTTCTTCTAGATTAGCATCTAGATTTTTGTCGAACTTTGACAAAGATTTAATTAATAAACAAAGAAGTAAACTCAATACCCACTGGAACTAGATTTTCTTCTAGTAAGAGAATATTATCCACCGTCATAATACGATCAATAATTCCATAATGTTGGGCTTCTTTTGCTGACATCAACCGCGTTCTCTTCAGGTCTTGTTTTATAATATCGTAGGATTGCCCCGTTTTTTCTACATAAATCTTGCAGATGTAGTCCTCAATACGACGAAGCGCGTCCATGGGCTTCCGACGCCCGAACTTAAACTTACGGAACTCACACCTACTTTTACTTTTCTTTTTCCTTTTCTTTTTCCTTCGAAATTTAGGTCTCTGAATCAGCACCCTAGCGCGAGGCTCTGCTAGGCGCATGTCTCCTGAAAGTAGGACAAAAGATCCCACTGAAGCAGTCATTCCACATACTATTGTATTTATGTCTGTTGGCATCCCTTGGATTGCCTCTTGTACTGCAATTGCAGTTGCTAGGTGTCCGGCAACGCAATTGTTTAGAAGCAAATTTACAGGTTGGGTATAATCTTTCATAGTCAGATGGAAAATAATAGATGTTATGAAATATCCCCTTTTCCTAGTCACTTTTCTTAAAATAAGAACCCTTTTGTACAAAAGCATACTGCGTAACTTAATCCAATATTCTTTTTCTTCTTCGAAGTCGATTTCTTCTTCTTCGAAGTCGATTTCTTCTTCTTCGAAGTCGATTTCTTCTTCTTCGAAGTCGATTTCTTCTTCTTCGAAGTCGATTTCTTCTTCTTCGAAGTCGATTTCTTCTTCTTCGAAGTCGATTTCTTCTTCTTGTTCTTCTGGATCCTCAAAAGAAGTCACATTTGGAATCTTAAGTGGCATTTTTGTTACCTCCGCGGTCCTTGGGATAAAATTGTATAGTTCTAGCCCTGGGTAGGGGCTAGAACTAAAAAACTAGATTCTTATTATTATATATAATTCAAAAGATCGTTAACGATACGATGATACTGTATAAGGAAAATCTCGAATTTGGATCCAAAATTTACGCCTTAGTGTGACTTTATCGATGTGCTTATGCTTGTAGTCTTTTTCTTATCTGTCTTTCGTCCTTGCTTTCCCGGTTCTCCGAGACCCTTTTTTTACTAGCGTTTCTGGTTTCGTGGGAATACCCGTATATGATATACAATCTCTTCCTCGAGAATTAATTCGAAGTCATAGTCTAAATACGTCTTTAGAATTAAAGAGTATTGGGGCCGTCCGTCCTTTCCCTCAACAAGAACCTCTTGTTGTTCTTGGCGTTGGATCAGAATATCCTTCAATCTCAGAGTTTGTTTTGTCTCTAACCAGATTTGACAGTTATTTTTTTTCATAAAGGTTCCGTTTTTTTGATAAAGGTTTTTTCGTAGAAAATAAAAAGTAATATGCAGTTCCAAAGATAGCGTACACCAAAACGTAAAGAAAATTCAGAACACAAGTAACTAAAAATAGTGTTGTCATATAAACCACTACCTCTTTTATGGAGAAATTAGTAAACACTATCCGAAAAATAGCCACAAAAGGGGACATTCCAGTTGCTCTCCCACTCCACACTGCTAAAAAACTAGATTCTTATTATTATACATAATTCAAAAGATCGTTAACGATACGATGATACTGTATAAGGAAAATCTCGAATTTGGATCCAAAATTTACGCCTTAGTGTGACTTTATCGATGTGCTTATGCTTGTAGTCTTTTTCTTATCTGTCTTTCGTCCTTGCTTTCCCGGTTCTCCGAGACCCTTTTTTTACTAGCGTTTCTGGTTTCGTGGGAATACCCGTATATGATATACAATCTCTTCCTCGAGAATTAATTCGAAGTCATAGTCTAAATACGTCTTTAGAATTAAAGAGTATTGGGGCCGTCCGTCCTTTCCCTCAACAAGAACCTCTTGTTGTTCTTGGCGTTGGATCAGAATATCCTTCAATCTCAGAGTTTGTTTTGTCTCTAACCAGATTTGACAGTTATTTTTTTTCATAAAGGTTCCGTTTTTTTGATAAAGGTTCCGTTTTTTTTATACAACTTTTTTCGTAGAAAATAAAAAGTAATATGCAGTTCCAAAGATAGCGTACACCAAAACGTAAAGAAAATTCAGAACACAAGTAACTTAAAATAGTGTTGTCATATAAACCACTACCTCTTTTATGGAGAAATTAGTAAACACTATCCGAAAAATAGCCACAAAAGGGGACATTCCAGTTGCTCTCCCACTCCACACTGCTAAAAAACACAGCATTTATAATATGATCTAAAATAAATACCCCCTATCTCCATCCTGGAGTATCATCTCGATTTTCTTCGAAATTATCATCTAGATTTGGTAAGAAAGCTTTGTGTAACAAAGCTTTGTGTAACAAAGATTGCATTTTAAAATCTGTCGTAAGACGATCAATAATTCCATAATCTTGGGCTTCCTTTGCTGACATCACAACGTTTTCTTGCAGGTCTTTTTGTATAATATCGTAGGATTGTCCTGTTTTTTCTACAAAAATCTCGTGGAAGTATTCAGTAAGAATATCAAACTGCTTTTTGGCCTCGTGAACATCAAAGTAGCGCCTAAGATTCTTTCTTTTACTTTTACTCGTTTTACCGATAATAATTCTTTTATTAGGATTCTTTTTCTTTCTTTTAATTGGAAATTTAAATTTAGGTTTCTGAATCAAGATCCTAGCGTGAGGCTGCGCTAGGCGTTCGTGTCCTGAAACGAGGATAAGCGATCCCACTGAAGCAGTCATTCCACATCCTACTGTATGTCCGGGTCTTGGCAGCTGTTGGATTGCATCGTGCATTGTAACAGCTGTTCGTAGGCACCCGGAAACGCAGTTGTTTAGAAACAAATGCAACTCTCCGATAGGATGTAATATCGCTAGATAAGTAATAAGACCTAATATGATTTTACCTTTTTTCCTATTAAGCTTTTCGCTTAAAAAAACAATCCCAGCTTCAAAAAGAAACTTGTGTAAGTTAATCCAACGTACTTTTACTTTTTCTTCTTCCTTTTCGATTGCCATTTCTTTTTCGATTTCGATTTCTTCGAAGTCGATTTCTTCTTGGTCTTCTGACAGAACAACAGGCACTTTTGGAATACTAATCTTATTTTTATTACTAATACTAGAAAAAAGTGGCATTTTTGTTACCTCCACTGGTTTTTAGGATCAAATTTTTTAGTTCTAGTCCCATAGAACTAAAAAAAGAGATTCTTTTTATTATATATAATTCAAAAGATCATTAACGATACGATGATACTGTATAAGGAAAATATCGAATTTGGATCCAAAATTAACGTGACCTTATCCATGTGCTTATGCTCTTAAGCATTCTTTTTCTGATCTTCTGTTTTCCTGGGTCTTTCACTGATTTATTCTTTCCATTACATTTTCGAAAAGAGAAAATATATTCCATAGTAAATAAAATGTAGGACCAAACTTGTGAAAAAAAGTGGTCCTAATCTATAGAATATATCTTCCATTTCGAACTTATCGCAGTACAATACCAAATTTATAGATATAAAAGAAGTTGTTCCGATTAGTGCGCGACTCCAGACGGCTATATCCCAAAGGAATCCCAATATTTCCTTTTGGTTGATTTTGATCCAGCTGGCTATCGCATGCAGTATTTTTCCAATTTTGGGCATTTTTTGGTACCTCCACGGGTTTTTAGGATCAAATTTTTTAGTTCTAGCCCCATAGAACTAAAAAAAGAGATTCTTATTATTATATATAATTCAAAAGATCGTTAACGATACGATGATACTGTATAAGGAAAATTTGATCTTTTGAGTCAATTATAGATTCTGGGAGGCAATCCTAATTCGTCAATCAAAATCAAATGAAAGTCTTTTTTTTTTTTTGCATTTCTCTACGTTTTCATGAAAGGTAAAAAGTGGTAAATTAATCTTGTGTTGATTTTCGTCTAAATGGACGTTTTCTTCTTCTGTATTTAAAAAGGGACTAAATAAATCAACCAACTTCCGTGAAGCTTCATGAAGTGCTTCTTTAGGAGTTAAACTTCCATTTGTCCATATTTCAAAAAAAAGTATCTCTTCTCTTGCAACCCTATCCAAATAAGAATAAATATTATAATTGGCATTTCGAACAGGCATGAATACAGCATCTGTAGGATAACTTCCATCTTGTAAGGTATTTTTTGGACTTTCTATTTGATAACCGCGGTTTTTCTGAATTTCTAATTTCATATATAAATCAATTCTTTTCGTCAAGCTAGCTATATGTTGTGTATTATCAATGATTTCCACATAAGGAGCTACCATGATATCGCGAGCAGTTACATCTCTAGGACCTTGTACCCAAATCAACCCGCTACAAGGTCCATATAGATTGCTTTTCAATATAATTTCTTTCAAATTCATTAAAATTTCATTAACGGATTCTTGAATACCCTCTATGGAAGAATATTCGTGTGTTACTCTTACTCTCCCGAATTTTGCGCGTGTGATACATGTTCCTTCTATTTCTCCAAGCAAAGCTCTTCGCATAGCAATGCCTAAGGTTTCGGCTTCACCTCTCCTAAGTGGAAACAAACTAAAGCGCCCATAATAAAGACGTTTACTGTCTACTCTTGATTCAACACACTTCCACTGCAATCTCCGAGGAAATCCTCTTCTGTTTTTTTGACTCATAGTAATATATAGTTGATTAGGTTATTGAATTTTTTCTCTTGTTTGATTGGATTTTTGATATTGAATCGTTTCTTTCTGTTGAAATTTGTGCAATGTTTATTTTTACACACGTCTTTTTTTAGGAGGTCTACAGCCATTATGTGGCATAGGGGTTACATCCCGTATGCAAGTTAATCGTATACCGTTTTTACGAATAGTTCGTAATGCTGCGTCTCTTCCTCGACCGGGCCCTTTTATCATGACTTTTGCTCGTTTCAGACCTTGATCCACTACTGGACGAATAGCATTTACCACTGTGGTTTGAGCAGCAAAAGGGGTCGCTCTTCTTTTAGCTCTAAATCTACAAGTACCGGCAGAGGACCAAGAAACCACTCGACCTGTTACATCTGTAACAGTCACAATGGTATTATGGAAACTTGCTTGAATATGAATAACTCCTTTTGTTAGTTTACGTGTATTCTTACGTGAACTAATACGTCGATTCCTACGGAAATAGATTCTACGTATAGTTTTTGGCATGTTTTATCATTTCATAAATATAAGTTAGAAATATATGGATATATCCATTTCCTATCAAACTGGATCCCTTTTTTTATTTGTATATTGGGTCTTTTAGAGAGTTTCTTTTAGATTATCCCTGTCTTTGTTTATGTCTGGGATTGGAACAAATTAGTCTAATTCGCCCCCGCCTACGGATTATTCGACATTTTTCACAAATTTTACGAACAGAAGCTCTTATTTTCATATTTGCCATTCCTTACCGCAATTTAGAATCTACTTCTTGGAAGAAAAAAAGTTTAGTGAAATTTTGAATCTTGAATCGTATTCCCATCAAAGAAATGTTAGGGTTGACAAACCGCCTAATTCTCTGAAGGCTTCTTGGAAGGGAGTCGAAAAATTATACGTCCTCGTGCATCATCATATTGACTTAATTCAATTTTGACTCTATCTCCTGGTAATATCCGTATAGAACCACGTCGGATTTTTCCTGAAATACAACCTAAAATAACTCTATTATCTTTATCTAAAAGAACCCGGAACATAGCATTGGGAAGCGATTCAGTAATTAAACCTTCAAAAATGCGTTTTTCCTCTTTCTTGCTCATTTTATTTTATATAAAATCCTCCTAAAAATCCTTCTAAGGGTATTAATTAATAAAAGGAGATAAATTAATCTCCTCTTGTTCTTTTTTTGAAAAAACAAATATTCCATATCCAAGTTAAATATAAAAAATATTATTATTATTATTATTATTATTATTATTATTACCATATATAACACAAAATTTCTCCTCCTATTTTTTTTAGTCGAGCCTCTCGATCTGTCATTATACCTCGAGAAGTAGAAAGAATTACAATTCCCATTCCACCTAAAATTCTAGGAATTCGTTGATAATTAGAATAAATTCGTAG